CAAAAAAAGACGTCTCTTATTTTGTGACTCGGAATAAACCCGTGGAGGAACGCAATAAAAAATGATTCCTATGGTATAGAATGGAGGATCCAGGAACAAGAAGATTTAATTGGAAATATTGACAAATTCTTGCAGCGTAGTCTAGGGAAAAAAAATTCCTAGGCTACGATTCTATCGAATTTGAATATCAGAATAGCTGATATAGTCATGATTCAATGGGTCAGGTCCACTTACTTTTTCTTTTGTTTATTTCTTTAATTTACGATGGATTTGATTGGAATAATAATAATAGAGAAGTAGGAATATTTTGGGATTCCTAATTTGGATTGAGTAGGTTTAGATAGAATATCTATGTCCTAGAAACAAAAATATTGAATAATGAAACCTCAGTAGGAGTATAGCCTGTAATGACACAGTTATCCTCTCAATAAGTGGGGTGACGGTGACTTATCATTATAATGAATAAATGTTCATTATAATGACTATATTATAGCCCATTCTATTATTATTATTATAAATGAAATGAATGATTTCATAATCAAACTCATTATAATAAAAACTATAAACGATTTATTTTATTTAAATTAATATAGATTTTTTTATATCTATTATGTGGATGGTTTGGTTACTTTTTTTATTAAAATATAAAAAATATATATCTCTATTATCTACATTATCTACTAATAAACGAAGACTCAAATTGTAATTTTGTGGAAAAAAGCCCCTTATCAGATTTGAACCGATGACTTACGCCTTACCATGGCGTTACTCTACCGCTGAGTTAAAAGGGCCTATTTTATTCCATTCCTGAATGAGCCAATGTGAAAACAACAATATACAATACATATTATGTATATATTATATATATATATAGGTGCATGCAGTAGTAGGTTCTCGTTCGGGAATAAAAATAAATTAGGCAGTTTAGGCTAAAACCTAATTGCTTTTTTTTTTCTTGATCCCTATCACAACGATATTTGCTTAATTGATACACAATGGGACATAGATCCGATATAAAATATCGGGGATCAAATCCTATATATAAGGAAAAAATGCAACTCGTATCCGGAATCAAGCTTTTCTAAAAATTAAGAAACTTTCTGCCGTTTCTGAATTTCCTAGCTATGAGATTGGAATATCTCATCTTAACAATGTGTGAATCAATGGGTAAAAGTTGAATGAAGAATAGAGTTTAGCCTTTTTATGTTATGTCGGATAAATGGCTGGGGATCCTAGACTTCATTTATTAAAACATATTATAACATTACTTCATTTCATGAAGTAATTTTTTTTATCCATTATAATTATATCTATATATAGAAATAGAATATAGATAGTTTGAATGGTTCACGAACCATGAATTAAAAAGAATAAAAATTCTATTGAAAGCGCGAAAGATGGAAAACTTATTCGGATTTAATCACACCATTACATTATATTGACAATTACAAAAAACTATTCATACTATGAGTATAGTAGGTTGTCGATCGGGCAGATATGCCCCCATCGTCTAGTGGTTCAGGACATCTCTCTTTCAAGGAGGCAGCGGGGATTCGACTTCCCCTGGGGGTAGGGTACTACGAAAGGAGGTTGATCATATGTATTATCAATAAGTCTAGAATTGATTCTTCCTGGGTCGATGCCCGAGTGGTTAATGGGGACGGACTGTAAATTCGTTGGCAATATGTCTACGCTGGTTCAAATCCAGCTCGGCCCAAGAATTCGCCGATCCATCATGAGATTATATAAGAAATTTGTATTCCGGAAACGTCTAAAGAATACATTGTATATCCTATTTTATTTATTCCCATATATTATTGATTTTTTAATGATCTAGATTTATATCATGATCCTAAAAAAAATATAGGGAATGGAATAAGGAATAAAAAGAAGAAAAAAATCTTTCATTGGTGGACCTTAATATATCAATCGCTCCTTTCTGTGTTACAATACGACGATTCAAAATGGAAATTGTTTTCATCAAATCATTAAGAATATGCTATGCATGCTGTATACTTTATTTCTCTGGGATTGTAGTTCAATCGGTCAGAGCACCGCCCTGTCAAGGCGGAAGCTGCGGGTTCGAGCCCCGTCAGTCCCGACCTAGTATCTGATGACTCCATCAATTCATCTTCATCTCTTTTTTTTTGTCAAGGAGCATAGAATTACAATACGACAATTTCCATTACTTCAATTAGTACCTATTGATGGGGGATAGACATGTTTGGATTGCTACAATTGTTGATAACATCATATTTTAAGATAGTTACCTCGAAAAATACAACTTTTCAGATTTAAGCTACCCCCTTTCTATTCTAGCGCCGATTTTATATAACCTAAATTACTAATTGGAAACAATCCATTTATATTATATCATTCAAACTGCACACTTAATTTTTCATATATGTGGCGCAGTACCAATCCAAGAAAAAAAGGAGCGTTTTAAAAAAAAAAAAGAAAGATCAAACAAAGAAAAGATCCACCCCCTGTTCTCTTAGTGAGGGAATGAAATGAAGAATCTGTGAAAGAACAAACTCAAAAATAGTGAATTTGTCGAAATATTAGATCTTTTCTTCTTCTTTTTTTCATTTCACTTATACTATTACTATTTTGGTTGGATTTGTGACCAATGGAAGTGGAAGATGGGTCATATGACACCTGGTTATATGATTCTATAAAGAAGACGGTAGATTATAGAATCTAACGAATGGGATAAATAATGAAAAATTCGAGGGGATTAAAAAAAATAGGATCAGGAATTTAATTGTTTATTACGTTTTTGTATGGATAATGGATATAAAGATCTTCCTATGTTATACTATTCCATTCTCGACGATGAATAGATTTGATAGCTCAGATATTGTTATTCATGATAGTGATCCGATTGAATATCATCGGGATGTATTCTTACCATTGAATTTACAGGAAAAAGATTTAGAATCTCTATGGGATTAGATCCCGAGTTATTATGAAGTAAAAAAAACTATGAAATTATGGAAGTCAATATTCTCGCATTTATTGCTACTGCACTGTTCATTCTAGTTCCTACTGCTTTTTTACTTATCATTTACGTAAAAACAGTCAGTCAAAATGATTAATTTTTTGAATCAAGCTTGACTTCTTAGTTCTTATCAATAATGAAAGAAATGAAAGGGATTCAAATTCCACGTCTTAAATGAAATGAGCTGATTAGCAGTATATGAGATTTGATAGTATGGTAGAAAGAAATATAGGAACCTTTCTACCACACTATCAATTATTATATAATATATAATATAAAATTCGAAAGTTAAACTGTATAAAGATCTATAGGCTTAATGTGAATCACTCCGTAATCTATATATAAATATCAATATACATATAAGTAGTACCTAAATTCGAGGTCTTTGCTACATCCATGCTACATAATTTGATTTGTACCGATTTAACTCAATTCGATCTAATCGAATGCCTACCCTTACCCCTATGCCTTACGGTTCTAATTACTAGTTTTTTTTTTTTATTTATATTGATTCCAATATGGATCCCAGGATCCACTGAAACAATCAATGGAAGAAGATATGGTATGGGCGCAGAATAGATTATATAAAAAAACCTAGTCATCTTTTATTTAGAGTAAATTCGGTTGGAAAAAATTGCATATCATGTATGTGTATTCCTTTTATTTTCAAAATACGAACTCGTGAATCATTAAAATATTTTTTTGATTGAAAGGTTATTCGTCATCTATTACATTTACATGTACTTTGCTGGATTCCTTTATAATTTTGAAATGAAGATATTTTTTTATTTAAAAACGTTTTGCAAAACGATCTATGAAACTAGTAATACAGTTTGATTACTCAACTCAATTAAATTAGTAATGACCCTAGAGTCCACTTCTTCCCCATACTACGAGTGAAAGGGAAAATGTAAAGACTACCATTAAAGCAGCCCAAGCAAGACTTACTATATCCATGTTAATTATGTCCCCTATCTCTATGAATATGAAGAAACTCTTATTGATCACTAATAATAATGTAATCAATGGGACAGAGTCAAAAAGGGATTCTTAATGAAGGCTGTCCACGACAAGTTCATATATGATTTATGGTAGAATTCGGAAGCATTAAGTACAAGTAAGATAAACCGTTACTTTCTTGTAATTATAAAATCAAGGGAATGCTATTAATGGAACATGCAGGAATAGTAGGACCCATTGTTTCTTTTGTTACCCTTCATAATAAAAAAGCATAACAATATACAATCCAGATAGATCACTATCTATCACATATCTCTATCTACCATTTGATCTAATCTTTACGGCCTACCGAGTGTCTTTGTGAAAGACTCGGGAGTCCTTCTATTCTATTACATTCTTTCTTGGACGTTACCGAAAAAAAAATGTATTTATTTTTTTTCAACCTTTTCAACCTTTAGTCTTTTCTTTTTTAGTATATAAAAAATTTTATATATATTCAAAAAGCCAATTATTAATCCAATCCAATATTGATTGAATGTCTGAGCACTCATAAATTCTCGCGAGTTTGTATACAAAGCATCTTCCACCCCTTTAAGAACTACCAATTCCCCATTCAACTAGTTGATTAAAGAATCAGTCATTAGACAAATTAGTATTGGAAGTCTTGCTAGACTAGCCCTTCCTATACTAAAACCCTCCCTGAATCCCAGGCGCAAGGTTTGAAAGTCTTTTAACCTCCAGCTTCTAAAAATAAAGCAAGTATCGGAAGTTCGAGCCCTTTTCCTATGCTTATGCTAAGCAAGCATTCGGCGGTTTATATTATATCAGCAAATAAAAACAAAGGGATTTCCGTTTTTTTATTGATCAGGCGACACCCGGATTTGAACTGGGGAAAAAGGATTTGCAGTCCCCCGCCTTACCACTCGGCCATGCCGCCAAAACGATAAAAATAGATGGAAATCTTCTTTTTTTTTTTTTTTATTGGATTTGCATCTTGAATCCTATTTTTTTTATCCCTTTCCTACCTAATAAACCTAAA